TAATATACTAGTTTAGTGTGGAGTGAATGCCTTGGAAAAAAAATATAGGCGCGGACAATCGCGAAAGTGTTGACACGAGGAAAGCCTGTGACGTTAACCAACCTAAAATGGGAAACCGGGGCTAAAAAGCCTGCTGCTTAGGCAGCATCAAGGGGAAGTGAAACATCTCAGTACCCTGCAGATCAAATCAACCGAGATATCGTTAGTAGTGGTGAGCGAAAGCGATAAAAAGGCAAAACGATATTATTATAAAGAATGAAAAGAAATTATATTTTTTAATATGATTTCTACCTTAGAAGGTGTTAGTCCTGTAATTTTTTTATATTCGTGAAAGTAAGACGAGGCAAGTTTACCTTGTCTGAGTATTGGGGGACCACCCTCAAAGCCTATAGTTATTTTTTTTACCGATAGTGAACAAGTACCGTGAGGGAAAGGTGAAAAAGAAGTTGCGACAGTGCAAAGATCCTGAAACTCCATATTTTAGTCGAAGCTGTAAAAAGCAACGGCATACCTTTTGTATAATGGGCAAGTGAATCTTAATAAGGGGCAAGCTTAAGCTAATAAAAAGTGCAGGCGAAGAGAAATCGAGTCCTATGTGGCGCCTTAAAGTCCTTTGTTAAGTACCCGAAACCGGCTGATCTAAACTTGAGCAGGCTGATATTGTAGTGGCAACATTCTTTGGAGGGCCGAACCCGTGTATGTGGCAAAATACTGGGATGACTTGAGTTTAGGGGTGAAAGGCCAATCAAAGTCGGTGATAGCTGGATTTCTGCGAAATCTATTGAAGTAGAGCGTCCTAAATAGTAAATTTGGGGTAGAGCACTGTGTAAGCAAGGGGGAGATCTTCTCTTACTAAACTTTAGCAAACTCCGAATACAAATTTTTCATTTAGGGCAGACAGAGTATGTATGCTAAGATTCATACTCAAGAGGGAAACAGCCCAGACTGTAGGCTAAGGTCCATAAAATAGTTTCAGTGGTAAAGGTGATTTCCGCTCTGAGACCGTCAGGAGGTAGGCTTGGAAGCAGCCATCCTTTTAAGATAGCGTAACAGCTCACTGACCTAGAGTAGAAGTCCCGCCAATTTTGAGGGCTTAAAACTATTACCGAAGCCTCAGACAAAGAATGTAAAAATTTAATCATTTTTACATTCTTTGTGGTAGCAGAACATTCCGTAGGTCGTAGAAGTTTTGACGTAAGTTAAGATTAAGATATCGGAAGTGAGAATACTTGCATGAGTAGCATAAAACAATGAAATTAAAGCATTGTGGCCGTAAGTCCAAGGTTTACGATCTTAAGTAAAACTGGGTCGTGAGAGGGTAATACCTCGATTTAAAACGGTCCCTAAGCTGTTAAGCTAAGGCTTACAGTAATGGGTAAGATTAAACTGTTAAAAGTTGCTGACGAAAACTTCACCTTATTCTTGAATTTGTCAAGGGTGAGTTATTTTTTCCAAGAAAAAGGCACTTTATTTATACCGTACCTTAAACCGCCTCAGGTGGACGGGTGGAGAACACTAAGGCCTTGAGATAACCCTGTTGAAGGAACTCGGCAAAATGACTCTGTAACTTCGGAATAAGGAGTAAAGATATGTAGCGCAAGCTTTTGTCTTTGTCACAAAATCGGGGGTGGCGACTGTTTATTAAAAACACAGGTCTCTGCTAACTCGTAAGAGGATGTATAGGGACTGACACCTGCCCGGTGCCGGTAGGTGAAGCTTTGATGTTTACGCGTTGAGGTCAAACCCCGGTAAACGGCGGCTGTAACTATGACGGTCCTAAGGTAGCGAAATTCCTTGTCGGGTAAGTTCCGACCCGCATGAATGGTGTAACGACTTCCCCGCTGTCTCCAACAGGGACTCAGTGAAATTACATAGGTCGTGAAGATGCGGCCATCCCACAGCTGGACGGAAAGACCCCGTGCACCTTTACTATAAGCAAATATTGTAGGTCAAAGACTCTAGTGTAGAATAGGTGGGAGCTTATGATTCTTTCTCGTTAGAGATCGGTGAGGCAATAGTGAAATACCACCCTGAGATCTGTTGGCTTACTAACTAAGGGACAGTGTTTGCTGGGTAGTTTGACTGGGGCGGTCGCCTCCTAAAGAGTAACGGAGGCATACAAAGGTAGGTTCATCTCCTTCTAAGGGGAATCGAGTATAATGGTATAAGCCTGCTTGACTGAAAGAAAGACATTTCGATCAGAGACGTAAGTCGGTCATAGTGATCCGGTGGTTCTTCGTGGAAAGGCCATCGCGCAATGGATAAAAGGTACGCCGGGGATAACAGGCTAATGATCCTCTAGAGCCCCTATCGACGGGTTCGTTTGGCACCTCGATGTCGACTCATCACATCCTGGAGCTGGAAAAGGTTCCAAGGGTTCGGCTGTTCGCCGACGAAAGTGGTACGTGAGTTGGGTTTAGAACGTCGTGAGACAGTTTGGTCCCTATCTTCTGTGGGTGTTTGAAAATTCCGAGGACTAGACCTTAGTACGAGAGGACCGGGAAAACTCGATCCCTTGTGTTCCGGTTGTTCCCTAAGGGGCATCGCCGGGTAGCTACATCGAGAAGAGATAATCGACCATTAGGCGAGAAACTCGCCTCTAGTAAAGTTTTCGCAAGGGGGTGGAAGACTACCACTTAGATAGGCGGGAGGTGTAAGAGCCGTGAGGTTTTCAGCTGACCCGTACTAATCCCTAAAGATTAATTATAGTGATTTTGTTTTCAGACTAAAGTTTAACAACTTTTCGGGCGTATAGCTCAGTTGGTTAGAGTGGTGGACTTTTAATCCGAGGGTCTTGGGTTCAACTCCCAATACGCCCAAATATGTTTGGATTAAATTTGCTCGAAGGGGTACGTGTTTTATCAATTATTTTTATAATTAAAGTTGAACACGTACCCCTTCGAGCAACCTAACAATATGCCCTTAATAGGTTAGTGGGGATATAACTCAGTTGGTAGAGTGTGTGCTTTGCAAGCATGAGGTCAAGAGTTCGAGTCTCTTTATCTCCTTAAAATTTTAAGGGAGCATAACTCAGTGGTAGAGTGTGTGCCTTACAAGCACGAAGTCGGGAGTTCGATCCTCTCTGCTCCCATTCTACGGTAATATTTATAAAAATTTTTTTATCGTTAAAGTGTCTCGTTATTTGATTTTTTACCCTTTTAAAAATGTTAGTTCAAGCTGCTAAACTTTTGGGTGCTGGTTTAGCTACTATTGGTTTAGCTGGAGCAGGTGTGGGTATTGGAACCGTATTCGGTGCTCTTGTTTTGGGTACCGCGCGTAATCCTTCTCTGAAAGATGAGTTATTTAGAATTGCTATTTTAGGTTTCGCTTTAACTGAAGCGATTGCCTTATTTGCTTTGATGATGGCTTTCTTGATTCTATTTGCTCTGTAAGAAAATTCTCCAGTTGCAATTATAAAAATATTATTCTAGAGAGATATTGTAGGTTATTTTTTTTTATTAAGGCGGTGTAGTTCAGTGGTTAGAATGTTGGAATCATATCCCAAATGTCAAGGGTTCGAATCCCTTTCCCGTTAAATAAATTTAGTCTGTCAAGAAAAGTTAAATTTTTTATTGCGATTTTGGTGAAATTGGTAGACACGTCAGACTTAAAATCTGTTTCTATTTAAAGAGTATCGGTTCAAATCCGATAAGTCGCAAAATGGCGAGCGTAACTCAGTTGGTTAGAGTGTCAGGTTGTGGCTCTGAAAGACGGGGGTTCAAATCCCCTCGCCCGCCTTGGCTAGATAGTATAAAGGTCTAATGCGGTGGGTTGCAAACCCATAAATGAGGGTTCAAGTCCCTCTCCGGCCTTCTTCAATAGCTCAGTTGGTAGAGCATGTGGCTGTTAACCATAAAGTCGTTGGTTCAAGTCCGACTTGGGGAGATAAAAGATTCCGAATAAAAGCAAATTTGAATTTATATAGTTTGGATAGCTCAGTTGGTAGAGTGAAGGACTGAAAATCCTTAGGTCGTCGGTTCAAGCCCGATTCCAAACAAAAGCAATGCTTGCAAAGATAATCAATAAATTACGTAATGGGTATATGGTGTACCATTTTGGAGTATCTTTTAAGGAAGTACGCTTTTGTACTAAAGTCCTAGATATTTTATGGAAAGAAAACTTAATTAAGGGGTATACAAAAACAAATGAAGGTGTCATTACAGTCCTTCTTAGGTATCATGATGGGTCTCCCATTTGTACTCGGCTTGTTATTATTTCTCGCCCACGTGATCGTATTTATCTTTCTTTATTAGATGTCGCTCGTTTATCAAATGATTTCGGTGTGTTGGTTTTATCAACAACAAAAGGTATTATGACTCATGAACAATGTATACGTAAAGGGGAGGGTGGAGAAATTTTAGCATATGCGTCATGACAATTCCAGTATTTAGATTACCTATAGGTGTTAGGTGTTCAAGTATTAATGGTAAAGTGAGTGTATCAGGGGCTAAAGGAGTTGTAATTTTTGATTCCGTTAGTAACCTTCACAGAAAAGGTAACATGGTTCTTTTTTTACCCTATTTAACACCTTATGAAAGTTCTCTTTTTACTCAAGCTATTTTTGGGGTTGTCTTAGGGTATACTATAGAATTAAAGCTTAAAGGGATTGGCTACAGAGTACGCAAAGAAAAAGAAAAACTTATATTTTCTCTAGGTTACAGTAAGTCTGTTATAGTTGATATCCCTGTAGATGTTTCAGTAAATTTAGGTAAAAAAACATTTTTATTAATTTCTGCAAATTTAGGGGTTTTACAAAATTTTGCAAGTAGTATAAGAAGGTATCGTTACCCGGACTCATACAAAGGGGCTGGGGTTTTATATGAAAATGAAATAATAGTGTGTAAGGAAGGTAAAAAAACATAATGGTTAGAACAGAGCATTCTCGTCTTCTTTCTTTTTTAATTGGATCTTCTGGATATTTAGTTCCTCGTCCCTTTAATGAGGATGTTCGAATTTCAAAGACAATGCACCCCTATCTTTTAGGGAAACGTAATATTTATTATTTTTATAATCTTGAAAAAAGTTTATACGGTATACGTGCAACTTTAGAAGTTTTAAAAAAAATAATATTGTCGGAGGGGAAAATTCTTTTTGTTAGTGATTATCCGCTTTTAAAAATTTGTCTTTCTCATCAGCCTGATATAAGTTATATAAAATGGAAACGTAGTTATTTAGTTAAATCAAAAGATGTTGATTTGGTGTTTTTAAGTGATATAGAAAAAGAAAATTTAGTGGAGGCTCATAGAAAATGTCTGTTATTGGTTGGTGTTGGAAGTCCTACTATGAGCAAAGTAACTTATCCTTTTAATTTAAATATTGAGTCACCTTTGTTATCTTCTTGGTTTTTTAGCTTAATTTATATGACTTGTGTTAAAGGTAGTCGTATGAAATCAACAAAAAAAAAACGTGTGTTTTCTAGTCTTTTAGGAAAGGCTCAGTTAAAAGGAGTTAAAAAAGAATCACGAAATGCTCTTAAATTTAAGGGAGAAAGTAATAATAAATAATGCGGTTTAAACACAGATATAAATCTTGTTTATGGTCTAGAACTGATATTTGGGGGGATTTGTTATCTAAAGAGAAAACGTTTCTTCGTCCTAAGTGGGATAGTATTATAGGGGTGTTGGGAAGCCAAAAGCGTCGTCATCGTCCTCTTGCCAATATAAATAGGTACCGTCATCCTTTATGTCATGATTATAATTTTCTTAAACCTCGGGTTCGACCAAATCAAACTTTTAAATACAACCGTATTAGTTTTCGTAATACTTTGTCTATTTTATTATGTATAAGACGTTTTTATGGGGATTTAAGTCACAAAGCGTTTAAAAATTTGTGTAAACCGTTAGTTGCCTTAAAAAATCCATCTCAAAAATTAATTGGGTCTTTAGAAGGACGCCTGGATATTAGTTTATATCGTTTAGGTTTTTTTCATTCAATTTATTACAGTCGACAGGCTATTCTGCACAGTAAGGTGTTAGTAAATGGTAAAAAAATAGGGCATGGTGGGTTTACTCTTCAAAAAGGGGATTTTGTTGAATTTTGTCCGTCACACCGTCAAGCTATTCGAGCTAGATTAGTAGCACGTTATAAACGTTTCCGCTCTTTTCATGTAAAATTGGAGCGTTGGCGATTATCTAATAGGTTTAAGTTTGAACTTCATCTTCAGCCAACACCAAAATGGATACAGACAGATTACTCAAATTTAAGTTTTATTCTTTCAGCAGATGTTTGTGCTCCTGTTATGTACCCTTTTAGAGTAGACGTAGATGAAGCGCTTTGGTCTTCTAAGTATGGTTTTTTATAGTTTTTTATTAGTGGGTTATTTTATTAATCCTAGGTATTCTTTACAATTATATTATTGTATTATTTAATTTATTATGTGGCTAACTTTCCTAACTATTTTTTTAAATATTCTTGATCTTGTTATTCCTTTATTAATTTCTGTAGCCTATTTTACCTTAGCGGAGCGTAAAATTATGGCGGGAATTCAAAGAAGACGTGGTCCAAACGTTATTGGTTATATGGGATTACTTCAGCCCCTAGCTGACGGACTTAAACTTTTTGTTAAAGAAACTGTTTTACCCACGAATGCAAATATTGTGCTTTTTGTATTAGCTCCTCTTTGTACTTTTATTTTAAGTTTGATTAGTTGGGCTGTTATACCGTTCAGTTATGGTAATGTTATTGCAGATTCTCAGTTGGGGGGTCTTTATTTTTTAGCTGTTTCTTCTCTTGGTGTTTACGGGGTATTGATCTCAGGTTGGTCAAGTAATTCAAAGTATGCTTTTTTAGGGGCTTTACGTTCCGCGGCGCAGATGGTTTCGTATGAAATTTCAATGGGTATTAGTCTTATTAATGTTTGTTTATGTGTAGGTACCTTAAATTTAACGGAAATAGTAATTGCTCAATTAGATATCTGGCTTGTTTTTCCTTTATTACCAGTTAGTATAATGTTTTTTATAGGGTGTTTGGCTGAAACTAATCGTCATCCTTTTGATTTACCAGAAGCAGAAGCAGAGTTAGTTTCGGGTTATAATGTAGAATATTCAGCTATGGGATTTGCTTTATTTTTTTTAGGTGAATATGCTAATATGTTAGTTATGGGGGGGTTAACTTCTATTTGTTTTTTTGGTGGGTGGTTATCTCCCTTTAATATAGGCATTTTACCTGATGGTATTTGGTTTGGTTTAAAAATATGTTTTTTTGTTATTTTATTTATTGTTATGCGTGCTATTTTGCCCCGTTATCGATATGATCAACTGATGAAGCTGGGTTGGAAATGTTTCTTACCCCTCGCATTAGCGTTATTTTTTGTCTCCGTAGGAATTCTTATGGGATTTGATTGGTTACCCAACTAGCAATTGTTTTTTATACTCTTCATGCAAAGACCAAACTTTTAATTGTATCTCATAAAAAACAATAAAAGGCAACCCTATTAAAGTTTGGCTTAAAACGTCTGGGGGGGTTATAAAAGCTGCGATAGAAAAAGCGGTTATATAAGCTATTCCGCGATATTTAACCCACGTTTGTCTATTAGTATAAATTTGTATAATATTCAGAGTAATTAGGCAAGGAAAGCTAAGAGTTAGCGCTTTGTTTAATTGTTGTAAATGATTTAAATAATCTTGCAGTCTTGGTTCAAAAGTTAAATCTATTGCCGTAAAGTTTTGGGAATAGGTTGAAAAAAGTTCCCAGAATACTTTAACAATTATGGGAAATACAAATATATATAAGCAAGTATAAAATAAAAATGCTGTAATTAAAAGATTAAAAATTGTATTAGCTTCGAAAGCGTATAACCCTGGACGTAAAAAAAGGTACAATTGTGTTAGTGTTATACCGAGACCAAAACTAAAGCTAAAAATAGTACAAATCTGTAGGTAGGTAAAAAAAATTTCAGTTAATCCTGTACTAACAAAGTGTGATAATCCTTTAGGCAAAAAAATAAAAATTAATCCTTGTTTATAGGTATACGTTGTACTAAAGAGAAAAATTGTTCCGAAAATAGCGTAAGCTAGGCGGTATTTAAGTTCTTGTAAATAATATATTGAGGTTTGAAGTCTGTTCATAAAAAAAGAAGAGTCAAGGGAAGATAGTTCAATTGGTAGAACTTTGGTCTCCAAAGCCAAGGGTTGGGGGTTCAAGTCCCTCTCTTTCTGTTTATCTGTCTAAGCCTTAAATAATATGAGAATAAGTTTTTTGCAATTTTTATTTTTATTTTTTCTCGGTCTTCTTTTTTTTGCTGATTTACCACAACTCATTAAGGGGGTGAAGCAAAAAATTAAAGCTTATATAAAAAAGCCCCAGTAAAAAATTTTACTGAGGCTTTTTTAGAAGACGTAGTTAAAAACACTTTGTAGTACGGCGGTTTGTAGTTTAATTGGCAAAACATAGTTCTCATGAAGCTACCAATGTAGGTTCAACCCCTACCAAACCGAGTTTTGGTGTTTGAGAAATGGAGTCTAGCCAAGCTGGTAAGGCGCCCGTTTTTGGTACGGGGATCGGAGGTTCGAGTCCTTCGACTCCAAAAGCTGAGGTGGTGGAATTGGTATACACGCTGGGTTTAGGTTCCAGTCCTTAACGGGATAGGGGTTCAACTCCCCTCCTTAGTAATGTCAAGGCCAAACATCAATCAATGGTTTAACAAAAGTCAAGGGAAAAAGCAAACAAGAGTGAAGAGTGTAGGTCTTCGCGGATGCCCCCAAAAAAGAGGTGTTTGTTTAAAAGTATTTGTTTGTTCCCCTAAAAAGCCCAATTCTGCCCGACGTAAGGTTGTTAAAGTTCGTTTATCTAATAAAGTCAAATTAACAGCTTATATTCCTGGTCAGGTTCACAGGTTGCAAGAGCACTCACAGGTTTTAGTGCGAGGCGGTAGAATTCCGGACCTTCCTGGGGTTAAATACCGTCTAATTCGAAATAAATTAGATTTAGAGGGATTACCTGGCCGTAAAACCTCCCGTTCGAAATATGGTACAAAAAAAATAGATAAAGGATGCTAGTTACTGATCAGGATTTATTACAACAGCAACAAATGAATGCTTCTGTTAAACATATTAAGGCTAGTTCACACGAACATACACAATCTAGTAAATTTTTAGGTATTAAAAGTGACCCTTTAGTAAAAAAAATGATTAATCTTTTAATGCGCGACGGTAAGCGTTCAAAAGCGGAAAATGTTTTAAATAAAGCTCTTCAATCTCTTGATCGTGATTATCCTGGGCGGGCTATACATATTTTTTATTTAGGTATTCTTGCGGTTAGGCAAGATATAGGTGTTCGTCTTAAACCAAAACCCAAGACACGTCGGAACAAGCAGTCTTTTAATGTCTATTTGCCACGCGTAATATCTCCTATTTGTGGTATTAATCTTGGCATGAGGTCATTGTTAAAAGTAAGTAGAGACCAGTCTATAACCTCTCCTTTATGGGAAAATTTAAGTAAAGAATTACTTAAAGCATCACAAAGTAAAGGGGAGGTTGTTAATAAAAGGTATAGTTTAAATAAGTTGGCTGTTTCTAATAAACGTAGAATTCATTTTGGTGTTCGTTATTGATATTTTAATTTTTAAAAATAAATTATGGATTTTATTCATTTTTTCTTCGTCTCTGCTTTATTGTTTGTTATAGGTGTTGGGGGTGTTATTTTAAACAGAACAAATATTGTTGTTGTTCTTATGTCTTTAGAGCTTGCTCTTCTTTCAGTAAGCTTAAATTTTATTGTTTTTTCTGTATGCTTAGGTGATTTAATGGGTCAAATATTCGCTATTTTTATTCTTATAATCGCAGCTTGTGAATCATCAATAGGGTTAGCTATTATTTTAGTTTATTTTCGAGTTAGGGGTAGTATACGTATTGATCAAGCTTCATTATTGAAGTCTTAATGGGCAGGCTTCCATGGTGAAACTGGTAGACACGGCAGATTCAAAATCTTTTGTCTTTTGACGTGCTGGTTCGAATCCGGCTGGAAGTAGTAAATATGATTAGAACCCAAAGTCTTCTTAAAGTTGTAGATAATTCAGGAGCTAAACTGGTTAAATGCATAAAAGTTAAAAAAAAAAGTGGTAAGGCACATGCTAACGTAGGGGATGTTGTTCTTGTAGCCGTTCAGAGCCTTCGACCCCGCTATGGTAGAAGGGTTAGATTAAAAATGAATAAGTCGGAAGTCCATCATGGTGTTATTGTACAAACACGTAGACTTTTTCGAAATAAGGCTGGCGTAGGTGTTTCGTTTGCGTCCAATTCAGTAGCTCTTATTACCCCACAGCAAAAACCTATTGGAACTCGAATATCAGCTATATTGCCGAGTAGATTAAGGGGGTTGAAATGGTCCAAATTAGCTGCTATGGCTAAAAAAATTATATAATTGTCTCTATGCATCCTTTTGAAAAACACTATTCCGAGGTTGTGAAAAAAGATTTAATTCTTAGTGAAAACATCTCAACGGTTTCTTTGTTACCAGGTCCAAAAAAAATATCTATTTGTTTAGGTGGGGAAAGTTCAGATGAAAATTATGTGGTTGCGTGTCTTGGCGCTTTGAACATTGTTGGAGGCCAAAAGCCTTATTTTATACAGCAAAATCCTTCTCAACAAAGAAACAGTGGCCCAAGAGAGGGGGTAGGGGGTAAAGTTACTTTGAGGCGAGAGTCTATGTACCTTTTTTATTATAAATTATTATTTCATGTGTTGCCACGTGTACGTCAATTTGAAGGTTTACGAGCACCCGCTCATAAAAATATATATTGTTTTGTTTTAAAAGATATTTTTTCTTTTGAGGAATTGGTACCATTATTTCCTTATTTTGAAGAGGTTGGTTCTCTTCAATGTCAATTTCATTTTACAACAAAAGATAAATCTGAGACTAATGTTTTAGGGCATGGTTTACAGGTTTGCTTTTTTTCTAGTGGAAAATAGGAAAAGCGGAAGTAACTCAATTGGTAGAGTGTAAGCTTGCCAAGCTTAAAGCTGAGGGTTCAAATCCCTTTTTTCGCTTTGGTTTTTAATTATACAGTTGCGATAGTGTCGTATTTATATGGCTTTTAGTTGTATTGTAGGTAATAAAAAAGGAATAGCTCGGACTTTATTAATCTTTATTTATATCGTTGTATTTAATTAAAAGAAGGCTAAGTGCTTTTTTTTTAAGAGTTTCTGTATTACTTTTTTCTAAAAATTTAATAGAGTACCATTTTTTATCTATAGATATACCTAGGCAATCGAGTTTCGAAGCGATTTCAGGCACGTTGTCCTGCAAGTCTTGTAACGTTTCATATATTATCATGACAATTGGGCATCCTATACCAAGTTTGGGGGGGTTAAGATACAGGGGTACAGAGTATAATTTTGCATTTTTCAATGATACTCGTATTTTTGATATTTGAGAAGATTTTAAATTACTACCATTAAACAATGCAAAAGTTCGTTGTTCTGGTAAAAAAAATCTTTTTTTTCGGAGATGTCTTTTTCTAGGGGTAAACATAGCTTATAATTGATAAATTTTAACCTTTAGTGGGAGCTTATTAGCTCCTGAGTGTAAAGCTGGTATACCTTGCTCATCATCGATACCATATAGTAAAAATAAAGTTTGTCCAGCAGATATCGAGGCAATCCAATGATCAACTTTCCCTTTTCCTTTCCCCATACGGGCCGCGGAAGCTTTACGGCTTATAGCAATGTCCGGGAAAATAAGAATTTCAAGTTTACCTTCTCTTTTAACTTTACGTCTAATATTTTGTCGGGCTGATTCGATTTGACGCCCGTTTAAATAACCTGAGCCCATTGCAATTACAGCAAAACAGGTTAATTCTGTTAGCTTATGGGTTTTACCTGATGTATTAGGTAATCCTCGGGGTTTAAAGTATTTGCGGTATTTTGTTTTTTTAGGTTGCATTATCGTTTTTGTTCCAGTTACATATCCAAATTTTTAATCCTACGCTCCCATAACCAGTTTGTGTTTGTGCATATTCTGCTTGTATATTTTTACTTAACTGACTAATAGGCATTTGTCCCATTTGATATTTCCACACCCTGCTTCTCCCTTTTGCTTTGTGAGTAAATCTCCCCTTTATTTGTATTTTTAACCCTTGTATTTCTTTGTATTCTTGTAAGGCTTGGAATCCTTGCTTAATATATGCTAAAAATTGGTAATGTCTTTTTCTTCTTTGTCTTGAGCATATATTTTGTTTTAAAAACCTAGCCAGGCTTGTGGCGCTTGCTTTATTTTTTATAAGTAAATACATCAGTTGCATACCATATCGGGCATAATCATACCTTATATGGTTAAAACTTTTAGTAAAATAAGCCATTTGTCTTCGGGCGGGTTTAGGTACCGACCTCATATAAGTTTTTACTCTATTAATTCGTAACGTGACTTTTTTAGTACCCGTAAATTTTTGTATTAATTTAACAGCACTTTGCAGTCGACACGCTACTACAGTCCAAGATTGTTTTTTGCTGATTATTTTATTTTCTTTATAACGTCTAGATTTTAAACGTCGTTTTGAACGAAAGTGTAGGTGTATAAGATCAGCTTCTACAAGAATTAGTCCAAGATGCCGATTAACTTGTATTTTATCAAGATAGTGTGTTGTTCCTAAACAACAAGATTCTATTAGTTTTTGAATCATGGTTAAAATAAAAAAAAATCGTGGTTCGTCCCAGTGTGTACATCCTTGATAAAGGTTATTTTCTGGTCTTAAAATAGTAGGATGAGCTTTTTGTGCCATTTATTTTTTTTTTATTGTATTATTTTTTTTTTTTGCTACAAAATTTTTTCGTGTCGTTACAAACTCTCCTAATTTATGTCCAACCATTTCAGGTTTAATTTTGCGACTAATCATGTCTTTTCCATTGTATATTTGTAATTTCAAACCAACAGCAGCTGGATAAATAGTAGAACGTCTGGACCATGTAGGTTTTTTTTCATGTTGTGGGGTTAATCTTTTTAACAGACTTTTATCTATAAATGGTGTTTTCCAATTAGATCTTGACATTTGGTTTTGGTTGGATCCTACTAGTACGGGTAGAGGGCCCTTTTGTTGGTTTGCCCCATGGAGTTACAGACGAGCGTCCACCTGATGTTTTCCCCTCCCCACCACCATGTGGGTGGTCTATTGGGTTCATGGCTACTCCGCGAACAGTGGGGCGCCTCCCCAACCACCTGGATTGACCGGCTTTTTTAAGCTTTGTAAACTTTGAATCTGGGTTGCTAACTACACCGTTGGTTGCTATTGTTTTTATATCGAACCAACGGTATTGCCCGGATTTTAAACGAATTTTAGCTAATGTTTTAGTCCTTTTTAAAATACGACCAAACGCACCTGGCGCTCTTAAAATTTTCCCATCTTTTCCAGGGGATAAGCTCAAGTTATAAATGAGACTTCCTGTTAGTATGTTTTGTAAAATTTTACTGTGTCCATTTTGAAGACCACTACGTGTTGAGTTTGACCGTATAACATCTCCTTTTTTTATTTTTGTAGGTGCTATTATATAATTGTGTTTTTTAGTATCTGGATTAAAAATTCGTGCTAAAAGGGCGGATCTGTTCGGATCATATTCTAAACCTATGACTATTCCTTGGGTTGATTTCCGCTTTAGGTCAATATCTCTATATAGTCGGGAATGTCCCCCACCACGATGCCATGCGGTTATATGTCCTTTATTATTTCGTCCGGTTGATCGCTTATATGCTTGCCTTTGCGATTTTAAGGGAGGAGTGATAAAAATTGGGTTATTTTGTTTCATATAATATATTAAAAACCTAGTTATGCCTTTTATTATCGGTACCCCTATTCCAGAAGACAAAGTATTGGTGCAGTCTATATCTCACATATATGGTATAGGTTTGTCTCAATCTAAAATTTTATGCAAAAAAGCTGGTTTTGGTTCTGATTCACGTGGGAGTCACGTTACTTTTCTCAAAGGAAAGAATTTAGAAAACTTAGCGGAGGCTACCCCTCTTCCTTTAGGTGCCGATCTTAGGCGTTTTAAAAATGATAAGATTCGGCGTTTGTGTGTTTTGTCGACATATCGTGGGTTACGGCATCGTAAAGGTCTGCCGGTTAGGGGTCAACGTACCCATACAAATGCAAAAAAACGGCAATTATTAAAGCTTAATGTTAGTTAAAATTGATAACATAAACTTACTATCTAATCCTGTTAAACTATCAGCAGTAAGTTCAGTAATAGAAGGAGTTTCAGCTATTTCTACTAAATTTCTATCTAAGCAAACACAAGAAAAAAAAGGTATTATCATTATAAAATCAACAAAAAGAAATGTGTTTTGTACTTTAATGGACACTGCTGAAAAAAAAGTAAAGACTAGTTGTTCTTTAAGGGTCCCTTCTTATGTTAATGAGTATAATGAGCGGGAAAATCTTTATACACGTGGGTTACTTTTAGGTAATTTATTTGGGGATAAAGCTATCAGGTTAGGTTATACAGAATTTGCAATTTATTTGGGGTCTGGTATTAACAAAGGACGGAGAGGGGTTGTAAGAGGGCTTAGTAAAAAAGGAGTTAAAATTACTTTTTTGTATCTAGGTACACGAGCCCCTCATAATGGGTGTCGTCCTGTTAAAGTTCGTCGTAAAAAATTTCGTACAAAACCTAAAACATCAAGGTAAAATTAAATTGTGAAGGAGTGACTGAGCGGTTAATAGTGGCAGATTGTAAATCTGTTGGTTTTTCCATCGTAGGTTCGAATCCTACCTCCTTCTTGTTCATTTTAATGAAAGCTAAAGCTAAAATGGTTCAACGGCATCCATTTCATTTAGTTGACCCTAGTCCCTGGCCTTTAGTGGCTGCTTTAGGTGGCTTAAGTTTAACTTTTGGTGGAGTGTTATTTATGCATAACTATAAAGGGGGGGGAGAATTACTTTGTTTAGGGGTTTTTACTATTTTATATGTTATGTTTACTTGGTGGAGAGATGTTGTTCGGGAAGGGTTATTTGAAGGTCAACATACATCATCGGTTCAGCAAGGACTACGTATGGGTATGATACTTTTTATTGTATCTGAAATTATGTTTTTTTTTGCTTTTTTTTGGGCTTTTTTTACTTCATCAATTTCTCCTGTTTTTAATATTGGTGGTGTTTGGCCTCCTGCGGGGATAGATGCTATTAGTCCATGGGGTTTACCATTTTTAAATACTATTTTATTGCTTTCTTCTGGGGCAAGTGTAACATGGGCTCATCATGCTATTGTTGCTGGTTTTAAAAAAGAAGCTTTACAAGGTTTAGGGGTAACATTAGCGTTTGCAATTGCCTTTACAGGTATGCAGGGTGTTGAATATATGCATGCTCCTTTTGGCATGTCGGACGGGGTATATGGTTCTGTATTTTACATGGCTACAGGTTTTCATGGGTTTCACGTTATTATTGGAACTATATTTTTAGCTATTTGTACTCTACGGCTGTATTGGGATCACTTTAGTCGTCAACACCATTTTGGTTTCGAGGCTGCTGCGTGGTATTGGCATTTTGTTGATGTTGTGTGGTTATTCCTTTTCCTCACTATTTATTGGTGGGGGTTTAATGTAATCATCTAGTTTTATTTAATGGGAAAGGCTAAAAGATACAGTGAAGCTGATTTAGCCGATTTTTATTCAGTAAGTCCTGTGTTTAAGAAATATTCTCAGCTTCACCTCTGGTCAGAGAATTTTAGTGAGTACTATAATCTTAAATATTGTGAGGTTTATCTTTCTCAATATATTTTTGGATGCACTCAAAAATATATTTTAGAATATTTTAGTAAGTCTTTTTTATTAACTATTCAAAACAGTCCAAACTTTTTGAAGTTTATAAAATCAGGTTTTTTCAAGTATATTAATGATCATTTTTTATTATTGTTCCAAAACAACTATTTTTTTTGTTTTGAGGAACCTCATGAAGAAGTAGAAATTTTTGTAGAAGAATATTTTCAAAGATATATTCAAAATTTTTTTGAGCGCGATTTGTTGATGTGTCTTATCACATGTATTAACAACAGAGTACCTAAATCTTTTGATGTGTATTTAAATATTCGTATTAAATCTTTTTATAAGGATCTTCTGTTTCGTGAGTCAAATATCAAGCCTTTGTCCAACCCAGTGGTACTTATAAATTTTACAGAAAGTAAAAGGTGCGAGTATCATTACTTGGGGTTTGCTGATTATAAAAAGAAAAAATCTTTTTGTAGGTTCGCAATTAATACTATTATTAAAAGGGAATGCTCATATCCATTTTTAGTATATTTCAGTTATAAAATTTATAAATCCTTAAATACAAGTAAAGAGGTATCAGGTGTTATAAAATCAAGTTTTCTAAGTTTTTTTTTAGAGGATACGATGTATAATTGGGGTCATTTAATAATTAATAGCTATAACAAGACATATCCACAAACTTTTAATTATCTTTTAATTTCGGTCTATAAAACTTCTGGGGTGTATAAATATTTTACACCTTATAAAAAGGTAGAATATTATTTAAAAGTTTATTCTTTGTTATTGCTTAGATATATTTGGTGTTTTTATACTTTTACTAAATGTATTTATAAATTACCTAATAAACTTTCTTTTAATGCTATAATAAAAGGCAATGATATTTGTAACGAGGACTTTCAGGTTTTGTTGTGGTCGTCTAAGGTTTTAGTCCGTTATTATAAGAAAAAAAATGATATAGGTATTTACCGTGAAAGTACTAATGTTTTTTAGAGCGAAAAGTGACTTTATATAAAACCATTTTAGGTTACTATTAAGGGTCTCTCAAAATGGGGTGATTATAGCCGATAATAAATTTTTATATTGTAATTCATTTATAAGGATGTTTTTACTGTTTCTGGTTCTAAAAAAGTTTAGAATATTTAACATATTTTGAGAGTTTCGTTTTTTGAATATGAAAAAAACATTTATGGTATTTTATAAAGAAATTTTTCCTCAAGTTCCGTGGTAATAATTTGATACCGTTTAAGGTGTCTTTCCAACGGATTAACTAAAGGTCTTATAAATAAACTTTTTTATATCTTTTAACAGTTTGATAGCTAACTATTTAGCTTATATTATTTTTTATCTATACATGTTTTACAGCCCATTAGAACAATTTCAAATACTTCCTCTTTTAAGTCTCGGTGTTGGTTTATTTGATTTTTCAATGACTAACGCAATGGTAACAACATGCGTTGGTTTAGCTTTTTTTGTTTTTATTTATTATTGTCTTTCAGTCTATGGATTAAGTTGTTTCCCAACTAGATGGCAATTAGTTTTAGAGAGTCTGTATTTAAGTACTGCAGGTCTTGTATGGGATAGTGTTGGTCAACAGGGTCAAAAATATTTTCCTTTTTTATTTGTCATTTTTAGTTTTATTTTGATATCTAATGTTTCAGGACTTGTACCATATTCTTTTACTATAACAAGTCATCTTATCCAGACAATGGTTTTGGCTTTGACAGTATTTATTGGTGTTATGATTATTTGTGCTTCTAAACATGGTTTTCACATGTTAAGTTTATTTTTGCCTGGTGGAACTTCTATGGTTTTAGCTTTTTTATTAGTTCCTATAGAAATAGTTTCGTACGTGTTTAAACCTCTTAGTTTGGCTGTTCGTCTTTTTGCTAATATGATGGCAGGTCATACATTACTAAAAGTAATTGCCGGATTTGCATGGGCTATGATGGGTAGTGGGGGGTTGCTATTAGTTGCTCATATCGTACCATTAGCGGTACTAGTTATTCTTTTTGGACTTGAGCTCGCCGTTGCTTTAATTCAAGCTTATGTTTTCACAATTTTAAGTTGTATTTATATAAACGACGCAATTGTTCTTCATTAATAGTGGCAAAGGATGTTAGTTTAAACTAACATCCTTTGATGTCTAATCTATTTTAAAAAAAATAATAGAGTGTAAAGTTTAAATAATTCTTTTTTAATTTTTATCTCTAAGCATTTTTAGCTCAGTGGATAGAGCATCGGTCTTCTAAATCGTGGGTCGTAGGTTCGAATCCTATAAAATGTAACGCATGAAATTCGCTTTAATATTCCAAAATGACACCGCGGCTTTTTTGCCTGAGTTGTTTCTTGCCATCGCTATATTAGTTGTTTTATTACATGGTAGTTTTTTAGGGGTATCCGCCGCTTCCCTTTATACTTACCTTACTCCAAGTATGGTTAGGTTAACATCAACTATATTGTTTGTAAGTTTACTTTTAGTGCTTAACAATCCTGTTGAATCTCAAACTTTGTGGAATTCTGTTTTTGTCACTGATAATATAGGTACTTGGTCTAAAGCAATTGTTTTTTTGGGTCTTATTTTTTGTGTGGCAGTAAGCGAATCTTATATGTTTTCAGCTCGTTTTAGAGCTTATGAGTTTTTTGTTTTTGTTATTGGTATTGGTTTAAGTTTATGTTTATTGATTTCTTCATACGACCTTCTTTCTATTTATTTAAGTATGGAATTTTTGTCGCTTATTTTTTATGTGTTAGCGGCGTGGAAAAAGAATTCGTATTTTTCTGCTGAGGCTGGGTTAAAATATTTTATTTTAGGGTCTGTTGCCTCTATATTTTTTTTGTTTGGAGCGTCTTTAATTTATTTTTCTATGGGTACCACTAATTTAGGTTCGTTAACTTTGTTAACAGAGAATTTAACAACGTCATCCCCTTTTATATATTTGGGTCTTATATGTGTGGTTTCTGCTTTATTGTTTAAAATAGGTGCCGCACCTTACCATATGTGGATAGCGGATGTTTATGAGGGGGCCCCCACTCTAGTGGGTTTTATTTTTGCTGTTATACCTAAATTTGCTTTTTTTGTTGTGATATTGCGCCTATCATTTACAAGTTTTTGGTCCTTTTTTCCGAGTTTATGGGAAAACTTTTTTTGTATCTGTGGCCTTCTTAGTCTTTTTATTGGTTGTATTTGTGGTTTAGGGGAAACAAAAATAAAGCGCCTTCTTGCCTTCAGTAGTGTAGGTCATGTAGGTTTTTTATGCCTTGGGTTAGCTAGTGGTAATATAGAGGGAATACAAGCAGTCTTATTTTATCTTTCTATTTATATGCTTACAGCAGCCTTTTTGTGGGTTTATATAGTGCATCTGGATTTATCTTCTACTTCTGGAAGTACTCTTTTAACGTTTTCAGATTCTATAGGATTGGTTCGATCAAATCCACTTATGGGGTTCGGGGTTGCATTAATGATTTTTTCTTTAGCCGGGATACCCCCTTTTGGTGGCTTTTTTGCTAAATTAAATATTTTTGTGAGTTTGGTAGATTCTTCGCTTTATATTGTATCTATTTTTGTTGTTATTACTAGTGTTATTTCAGCTTTTTATTATATACGGTTAATCAAAATTTTCTATTTTGAGAAGAATAAAAATTGGTTTTTTTTTACACCCTTATCAAAAGGTGCATCTATGGTTCTAGTGTTAAGCGGCTTTACTATTATCTTTTTTATGCTTAGCCCGAATATTTTTTATCTATTAACATACAAGGTAGGACTAGGTCTTATGTTTTAATAATTAGCTAATGTCTTTTACTACACATTCTAAACCTTTATCGCAATTATGGTCTCCATCGGTTATTAGCTCGTCATTGAGTGGTTTCTCTTCTAGGTGGTTATTTTCCACCAACCATAAAGATATTGGTACATTGTATTTAATCTTTGGAGGTTTTTCAGGTGTTCTTGGAACAGCAATGTCTGTTCTTATTCGTTTGCAATTGGCCAGTCCTGGAAATCAATTTTTAGGGGGTAATCACCAATTATACAATGTTATTGTAACTGCGCATGCTTTCTTAATGATTTTTTTTATGGTTATGCCAATTCTTATTGGTGGGTTTGGAAATTGGTTTGTACCTTTAATGATTGGTGCTCCTGATATGGCTTTTCCCCGTATGAATAACATTAGTTTTTGGTTACTACCTCCCTCTTTAATTTTGCTTCTAGCGTCCTCGTTGGTAGAATCTGGAGCTGGTACAGGTTGGACAGTGTACCCACCTCTTAGTGGTATTCAGGCACACTCAGGACCTTCTGTTGACTTAGCTATATTTAGTCTTCATCTTTCGGGTGCTGCTTCTATTTTAGGGGCTATAAACTTTATTACAACAATTTTTAATATGAGAGCACCCGGTATGACGATGGATAGATTGCCCCTTTTTGTATGGTCTGTCTTAATAACAGCGTTCTTATTACTGTTATCACTTCCTGTTTTAGCAGGTGGTATTACAATGCTATTAACAGATAGGAATTTTAATACTACTTTTTTTGATCCGGCCGGTGGTGGTGATCCGGTATTGTATCAGCATTTATTTTGGTTTTTTGGCCATCCTGAAGTTTATATTTTAATTTTACCTGGATTTGGTATTGTTAGTCATATACTATCTACTTTTGCTAGAAAACCTGTATTTGGGTATTTAGGTATGGTTTATGCTATGCTTTCAATTGGTATCCTTGGTTTTATTGTATGGGCTCATCACATGTTTACCGTAGGTTTGGACATCGACACAAGAGCTTATTTTACAGCTGCTACGATGATTATTGCGGTGCCTACAGGTATTAAAATTTTCAGTTGGATTGCTACTTTATGGGGTGGTTCTATTCGTTTAAAAACCCCCATGCTATTCTCAATTGGTTTTCTTTTCCTCTTTACTATAGGGGGGTTAACTGGGGTTGTTTTAGCTAATTCTGGGGTTGATATTGCTTTACATGATACATATTATGTGGTAGCCCATTTTCATTATGTATTAAGTATGGGAGCGGCTTTTACAATGTTTGCAGCTTTTTATTTTTGGATAGGTAAAATGACAGGTTTAGCTTACCCGGAAATTTTAGGTCAAATCCATTTTTGGCTTATGTTTTTGGGTGTGAATTTGACTTTTTTCCCAATGCATTTCTTAGGGCTTGCTGGTATGCCACGACGTATACCAGATTATCCTGATTCTTATGCTGGATGGAATGGTTTAGCCTCTTTTGGGTCAATTTTATCATCTATTGCGTCATTATTTTTTTTCTTTGTTGTGTACATTACCCTTACACGAGGATCTGTTGAAGAATCAAATCCTTGGGTAAAAGGTAGAGGTCTTGCTTTTCCCGTATTGCCTCGTAGATCCTCAAAAGTAGGTAATAAATAAGTATTAGTTATTTTGTTAAAATTGTAAACAGCAATTTAAATAAACGTTATAGAGTGTGTTAAGGTGGTTGTGTCAGGGCTTGTAACTCAGCGGTAGAGTGTACGCCTGATAAGCGTAAAGTCGATCGTTCAACTCGATCCAGGCCCAATTTATATTTATTTTATAAAATATTAAATAAACTATAGTGTGTATAACAAGTCCTTTTCGTCTAATGGTTAGGACGTTGCCTTTTCACGGCGAAAATACGGGTTCAATTCCCGTAAAGGATTAATTGGTATAAGAGTTATTTTTATTGATTTTAAATAAAATGTTCAGTTCTTTGATTGTATATGCTACAAGTCTTACGAGGCTTGTACCTGTTCAAACTTTTCAGGTGTTTGGGCATGAGATTGTTATTAGCGTATCCAAAAAATATTTGTTGGCTACATTAACTTTTTTACACCATCATAGTAATGGTAATTTTCAAATGCTGACTTCGATTTCAGGTGTAGATTATCCGGAGAGGGAAGAACGTTTTGAAATTGTCTATGACCTTTTAAATGTAAGGTCTAATTGTAGACTTCGAATTAAAACACACACTGATGAAATAAATCCCTTACCGTCTGTGGTAAGTCTTTTCCCGTCAGCAAATTGGTGGGAACGTGAAATTTGGGATTTATTTGGGGTTTTTTTCTCAAACCACCCAGATTTACGTCGTATTTTAACAGACTATGGTTTTGAAGGTCATCCGTTACGAAAAGATTTTCCTTTAAGCGGGTACTTTGAATTACGTTATGATGAAGATCAGCGAGTTGTTGTTTGTGAAGCGATTGAGTTAAGTCAGGAGTTTCGTTCATTTAATTTTCATGTACCCTGGTCACAAAATAATTTAATAAGTTGATGTCGAGGTTTAATGTAAATGCTATATTTAGTTGGGTAGATTCTCATATTATTGATTACCCAACGGCGATGAATTTAAATTATAATTGGAGTTTCGGTTCAACCGCGGGGTTTTGTTTGGTTATTCAAATTCTTAGTGGAGCTTTTTTAGCAATGCATTATGCAGGGGAAACCCATTATGCTTTTTCAAGTGTTGAGCATATTATGCGTGATGTTAAAAGTGGTTGGCTAATTCGTTATATGCATGCTAATGGAGCTTCTTTTTTTTTCATTGTTGTTTACGCTCATATTTTTAGAGGGTTGTATTATGGTTCTTATATGGAGCCTCGGCAACAATTATGGTGGTCCGGGGGGGTTATTTATGTTTTAATGATGGCAACAGCTTTTATTGGTTATGTTTTACCCTGGGGTCAAATGAGTTTTTGGGGTGCTACTGTTATCACAAGTTTATTTTCCATTTTCCCCTTTATAGGTAAAGAAGTTGTTATGTGGTTATGGGGGGGGTTTACTGTCGGTAATCCGACTTTAAATCGTTTTTTTAGTTTACACTATTTATTACCTTTTATTATCGCTGGTTTGGTTTTTGTTCACTTAGGCTTGTTGCATAAAGATGGTTCTAATAACCCTCTAGGTATTAAAACAAAAACAGCAAATATAAACTTTTACCCATATATTTATGTAAAAGATTTAGTAGCTTTTTTTGTTTTAATGTCCATGTTATCTATTGTCATATTTTATTTTCCTAATAGCTTAGGAGATCCTGATAATTATTTAGAGGCTGACCCTTATGGGACTCCAGCGCATATTGTTCCTGAATGGTATTTTTTACCTTTTTATGCTATTTTACGGGTAATTCCAAACAAAGTTGGGGGGATTCTTACTATGGGTGGGGCGATAGCTATAATTTTCATATACCCGCTTTTGAATACATCTATACTACGTAGTGGTAATTTCCGGCCAATTTATGCTGTAGTTTTTTGGCTTTTTGTTGCTGATTTTTGCTTATTGGCCTGGTCAGGAACTACCCCAGTAGATGATTATTTTAAAATAGTTGGAGCTGTTGTGTCTATAGGGTATTTTGCTTTTTTTGTTTTTGGTGGGTTATTTGTCGGTTGGTTGGAAAAAATGCTTGCTGTTCGGGTATTAAATATGCGCTCCCCTAAAAGGAAGTAATAATAAAAAGGTATTGGGGATAAAATGTTGGTTTTTGTTTAATTGTGCTCAGATCATGAAATTTTCACATAAAAATATCATTAGAATAACTTCAATTGTTTTTTTTTCCTTGTACTACTATTCCGTTGGGAGTATGGATGCTTCGCATCCATGGCAAGTGGGTTTTCAAGACCCTGCAACCCCAATAATGGAAGGTATCATTTTTTTTAATGGTTTGTTAATGACCTTTATGCTATTTATTGCTTGTCTTGTAGGTTGGTTACTCTATAAATCTTTAACGTTATTTAACGAAGCAGATCATAAAGATGCTGTAGGCTTTAATCATTCAACATTACTTGAAGTCGTTTGGACAATTATCCCAGCAGGAATATTAATGGTCATTAGTGTACCCTCATACAATTTATTGTATGCAATGGACGAGGTTATAGATCCTAGCCTTACTATAAAAGTTGTTGGTCACCAGTGGTATTGGTCATATGAGTGCTCTGATTTTGAAGTATCACCCGCCCTTAAAAAAGATGGGTTAAGTCAGGTTGAAATGAGTTATAAGGCTTTAAAAGATATGGCTGATTTGATAGAGTATAGCCGTGTAGAGGTGGCTAAAGGTGAAAAACAAACTCAAATCGGCATAGTTAAAGAGTTTTTGGAGTCATTTGAAAAAGATATGGAAGATGTACCCCAAGGTGCTGTTGATATGTTGTCTCGCCGCTTAGAATGGCTAGTTATAAATATTTTAGGTAATGAGGGCCGCAAAGAATTTTACGGACCGTTAGAATCACATTTAACAGGGGAAATGGTATCTGTTTTATCTGGAGTTAAAGAACAGTTATCAGAAGGCTCACTAATTAAAGAACAGCAAGATTTAGTCATTAAAGCTTTAAAAATTTTTAAACAATATATAAGGATTGTTAATGAAACTGAGCTTACGGCAAAAACAATGGATTTATTTAAGGCTTTAGATGAAATTAAACCAGGTAAAGGCAACACACCTTCAAGTGATGGTAGTTCTGGGGGTTTAGATTCCAATACAGGGTCTATTGTTGAGGAATTAAATAAAGTGGATGAGGCTAGTTATAAATGGTTAGAACTTAGATCAGCTGAAAATTTCTATGAAGGGGCTGAGACGGAATTAAGTAGAGCTTTAACACAAGTTTTTGAGGCAGAGTGTGTGTGTCTTAGAGCACTTGCACGTGGTGAGATAAAAATACCTATAGAGGAAATGATGGCTAATTTAGATGAAGGCAGAATAAGACTTGACAAAGCCTTAGTAGAAGCAGAAATTGCTGAAAATAATTTAATCGATACTCAGTTAATTGCCCATCAATTAAGATTGACTAGACCTGAAAGAGAGGGCTATAGTAGTGAGTTTGAGTGGGATACTGCTAATGTCGGGTTTAAGTTTTCTGATGCGGAATTAGAAAATGCAAAAATGGAGCTGAATAATGCTAAAGCTAGTGCCAAATGGGCAAAAATTGATTTGCTTGCCTCACAAGTTAACGCGTTAACTGCAGAGTATTTTCAAGCAGATGCTGAATGGGCTTCAAAAGATCCAGCTATAACGCGTAGTAAGGTACTACTTAAAGATGGTTATGACGGCTGGAATGAAAAATTAAAGTCAGAGTCAAAAAAGATTTTGGATAATCACGAGCTTAAGTTTATGCTTGCTCACGAAGAGTTAAAAAGTGTTAATACAATTTTAGATAAATTTCAATCTGGATTGACTGAAGAAGAGTTGAGTAAGTGTAACTCAATTGCGGATAGGGCAGAGGCTGAATTTATGTCTCTAGAAAAACAAGAAATATCAGTTGCAGAGGAATTTGAAAAAGGTAAAGATATTTTAGCAAATGCCAAAGAGGAACTGAGCAATTATAAAGCAGTATCAAATAGAGCTGATATTCGGTTAGAACGGTCTCAAATTGCGTTTGATAAATTAAAGGCAGTGTCAAACAGAGCAGAAGCGGTTTCAAAAGGTGCTGAGTCCTTTTACACTACTTCTAAAGAAAAATTGACTGGCCTTGAGTTAGGGTCTAGTTCTATTGCACCTAATATGATGTTGGACAGCCTTGTTGAAAAATATGGTAGTGTAAAGTCTGAATTTGATAAAGCAGTTTTTGTGGTAAACACAGCTAAATTAGATTTAGAGACCGCTAAAGAAAGGTTAGAAGTTGTTAAAGGTTATGTCATCAATACAGAGAAAAGACTCGATGACACCCCAGTTATTTACGAGTTACCTAAAGTAACAGACAAGCCTAAGGAATATTTTGACAACTTTTTATGGGAAATACATAATGAAGACCTTTTAACAGTAAAGGCCCAGTTAAAAGGCTCTGAAGCTGTGTTAACAGAGTCGAAAATAGCTTTGTTTAATGCGGAACAAGCCTTGACTGAATCTTTTATTAAATTAATTGAAGTAGAGTTAAAAAAGGGCAAAGCTTTGATAAATTTTTTAAAATTTGACGTGGATTCTAGTTTGGACCTCACTCTAAAAGAAAAATTATTAGATGCTGAGACATATATTGGAGATCTTCAACTAAATATAGGTAATACTGTTCGGGAAAAGGTAATATCTATGCTAGATGTTGAAAATTCTGATTGTCTTAAAGTTATACTTGATATGGTAGATAATGATCTATCCAAAGCATCTTCTATTTCAGGAGCGGTTAGACCAACATTTATTAATGAAATATCTAATTGTGATAGTTCAGGATTGATTGAATCCGCGGTAGATTCTGCTTGGGTAAAAACACTTAAAGTGGATGTAAGTGCTGCTATTTTAGATTACAAAGAGGCTTCACGTATACTAAGTCATGCTCGCAAAATATTAGACAAAACTGAATCTGATCTTTCGGTGACTTCTGAGTTTAGCGAAAATAACTCTATAGATAGCCTTTTCGCTCTTCAAAGAGCAACAGATGATAGTTTAGAAAATACGTCGAATGATATTAAAAAAGCCTTAGTATTTTCCTCAGCAATTGACGCTATTCTTGACCCAGGAAGTTTACAAGCAAAATCTTCTTGTGCGATATTAAAAGCAAAAGCAGAATTAGCGAATGTGAAATGGTTTGCAGCAAGAGTATCAAGAAGTTTGGATACTCCTATGCAGGAGGCAGTTAAACCTTTCAATCGTCAATTTTCTGATGTTTCAGTAATTGAATCTAACAGTGCTCTGGTGAGTGATGATGGCTTAAATGGTGCCGACGCTTCTGGTGAGGATGGTAATTCAGGAAATAAAAAATCCAAAGAAGAGATAAAAGAGATGTTGTCCAAATTAGAAAGTAGAGAAATTGATTATAGCCATATAGGTTTACGTGGTGAAGTTTTGCAAACACTTAAAGAATTAATTGAAACTGTAGACCAAAACACTGCGGATGATATTAAAAATATGTTGTATGAAGCTTTGCTTTTAATTACTACTGAAGAGGGTGAAAAAAATAAATCTTTAAAAACCCAAATTACTATGATTCATGATTTAATTGAGCATCATAGAGACAAAGATGTTGAAGAAGGTATAACAGAAAGACAACGTATAAATTTTGATTCATACCTTATTGCGGATGATGATTTAGTTATTCCCGAAGTATCAAGTACCGGAAAAGCTGGCAAAGTTTTCCGTCTTCTTGAGGTTGACAACCGTCTAGTTGTACCAACTAACACTCATATCCGTGTTCTTGTCACATCTGCTGATGTTCTTCATTCTTGGGCAGTACCAAGTTTAGGAGTTAAAGTAGACGCGTGTCCAGGTAGATTAAACCAAGTTTTCCTTTTTATTAAAAGAGAGGGGGTTTTTTACGGTCAATGTAGTGAACTTTGTGGTGTTAACCACGGTTTTATGCCTATTGTAGTTCAAGCGGTTAACCAAGACGAGTATATAACTTGGGTTGGTAAAAGATTATGCTCTTAACTTTTTTATTCTTTCTTCTTCTTTTAGGGATTGTTGGTTTAATTTTTATTCCTTCTAGTCAAAAGTTAATTATGCGACAATTTGCTCTCGGTATTACGTCGGCGGTTTTTGTCTCTTCATTGTTTTTGTGGTTAGGTTTTGATCACTCGACACCTAAATTTCAATTTGTTGTTGATAGCTTGTGGCTACCTATAGCCAATATTAATTTAATTTTAGGTGTTGATGGGATTTCTCTTTTTTTTGTTATTTTGACAACATTAATTTTCCCCCTATGTTTATTGGCTTCGTGGTCTTTTGATAAAGGGGAAGTTAAAACTTATTTAATAAGTTTTTTAAGTATGGAACTTGTGTTACTTTTAGTCTTTACTAATTTAGACTTATTATTTTTTTATATATTTTTCGAGGCTGTCTTGATACCTATGTTTTTAGTTATTGGTATATATGGATCACGTGAAAGAAAAATACGGGCAGCTTATATGTTTTTTTTGTATACCCTACTAGGGTCTTTATTTATGTTAATAGGTATCGTTTATATTTACTTATTTGCTGGGAGTACAAATTATGAAGTATTGTCCGTTATAAACTTTTCAACCTATGATCAAAAGTGGCTATGGCTTGCTTTTTTTGCGTCATTTGCTGCAAAAGTTCCTATGTTACCTGTGCATATTTGGCTTCCTGAGGCTCATGTAGAAGCCCCTACCGCAGGTTCAGTAATTTTAGCGGGTATTTTACTGAAATTAGGATCTTATGGATTTTTACGATTTTCCCTAGGCCTTTTTCCTTTAGCTTCCGTTTATTTCACGCCTTTTATTTTTAGTCTTAGTTTATTGGGTGTTGTGTATACTTCATTGACCGCTATTCGCCAAACAGATTTAAAACGTTTGATTGCTTATACTTCGGTAGCTCATATGAATTTAGTGATGATAGGTTTGTTTACCGGGACAGTAATTGGGGTGGAGGCAGCTATTTTACAAAGCTTAAGTCATGGTTTTGTGTCTTCTGCACTTTTTCTTATCATTGGAGTCTTGTATGACCGTTGGCATAGTCGAGTAGTTAAATATTATGGGGGTCTTACGCATACTATGCCAATTTTCATAATTATTTTTCTTTTTTTTACGATGGCTAATTTAGGTCTTCCTGGCACATCAAGTTTTATAGGGGAGTTTCTTTTATTAGTTTCAGCTTTTGAGGCAAATAGTACTGCTTGCTTTTTTGCAGCTACTTCAATGATTTTAGGGGGTGGGTATTCTCTTTGGTTGTTTAATCGTATCGCTTATGGTAATATTAAAATGGTCGGTCTTGATTTAAGCTTCAGAGAATTTATGATTTTTTTACCTCTTGTTATAGGTACTCTTTTTATGGGTATTTACCCTAATTTATTCTTTTCTGCAATGCATGCAACAGTTTCAAATTTGGTATGGGTTGATTTGTGGTTGTAGGTTGTAGTAGTGAAAAAGTTCTTTTAGTCTAATGCGTAGTTTAATATCTAGAAGGATAGTACCATTTTTTATGGTAAAGGTACGGGTTCAAGTCCCGTAAAGGACTAAGATGTATTTAAACATAGTTTTTCTACCCCTACTTGGTTCTCTTGTTGCAGGATTTTTTGGTCGTTTCCTTGGAGGCCGCGGTGCTGGTTTAGTAACTATATCTTGTATTTGCCTTAGTTTTTTTCTAAGTGGGCTTGCTTTTTATGAGGTAGGTTTAGGGGGGAGTTCAACTTACCTCTATTTAATGCCTTGGTTGGAGTGTGACTCTTTTCATGTTGATTGGGCTTTTTGCTTTGACAGTTTAACTGTCGTTATGCTTATTGTAGTTACTTTTATTTCAACTCTGGTACATTTATATTCCACAGAGTATATGGGAGGAGATCCTCATTTGCCTCGTTTTATGAGTTATTTATCATTATTTACATTTTTTATGTTAATATTGGTTACAGCCGATAATTTTGTTCAAATGTTTGTTGGTTGGGAAGGAGTTGGCTTATGCTCGTATTTATTAATTAATTTTTGGTTTACTCGTATTCAAGCAAATAAAGCTGCGATTAAAGCTATGCTAGTTAATAGGGTTGGTGATTTTGGATTAGCCTTAGGAATTTTTGGTATTTTTATTTGTTTTGGTGCTGTTGATTATGCTACTGTTTTTGCTTTAGCTCCCCAACTATCAACATTTAGTTTAAGTTTTTTTAATGTTGAATTTGGAGCTCTTAACTTTATAGGGATTTTATTGTTCGTAGGTGCGGTAGGTAAATCTGCTCAGTTAGGTTTACATACTTGGTTACCTGATGCTATGGAAGGACCTACCCCAGTTTCTGCTCTTATTCACGCAGCAACAATGGTTACTGCTGGTGTTTTTTTATTAGCCCGTTGTTCTCCTTTATTGGAATATTGTCCTGAAGCCCTTACAGTTATAAGTATAGTTGGGGGTATGACAGCGTTTTTTGCAGCTACAACCGCTTTAGTCCAAAATGATTTAAAGCGAGTTATCGCTTATTCCACTTGTAGTCAATTAGGTTATATGGTTTTTGCTTGTGGTCTTTCTAATTATTCTGTAGCAGTGTTTCATTTAGGGAACCATGCATTTTTTAAGGCTCTTCTATTTCTTGGGGCAGGTTCTGTAATTCATGCGGTTGGAGATGAACAGGATATGCGTAAAATGGGGGGGTTACGCCGTTTATTACCCTTTACATATGCCATGATGGTAATTGGTTCTTTAGCTCTTATGGGTATGCCCTTTTTAACAGGATTTTATTCTAAAGATGTTATATTGGAGGTAGGTTACGCGACTTATAGTAATGCTTCGCATTTTGCATATTGGTTAGGTAGTTTAGCAGCTTTCTGTACTGCTTTTTATTCTATACGCCTTTTAGCTTTGTGTTTTTTATCCGAACCAAATGGTAGTAGGTCATTATTGCTATCGGCATCAGAAGGTGGTTGGCCAATGGGTTTAGTTTTGGGTATATTGGCTTTGCCTAGTATGTTTATTGGGTATTTAGGTCGTGATCTTTTTATAGGGCTGGGTACTGATTTTTGGGGAAATGCATTATTTTGTATGCCTAGTAATTTGAGTATTATAGATGCAGAGTTTATGTCAACTGATATAAAACTTTTACCTCTTTGTTGCAGTATCATTGGTGGGTTGGCTTCATTTATTTTATATAATAAGTATAATTCTAATTTATTTTTAGTTAAGACTTCATTTATAGGAAGAAAATTTTATACTTTTTTAAACCGTAAATGGTTATTTGATAAGGTTTATAATGAAGTTATAACACAAAATTTATTAGACTTTGGTTATCATTTTACTTATAAGTCCATTGACCGTGGTCTTATTGAAAGTTTAGGTCCTTTTGGGATTTCCAACGTACTTGCGGATCAAGTAAATAAATCTCGTGCATGGCATTCAGGTTATTTATACCACTATTTAGTGATTTTAGGTTGGAGTAATTTTTTATTTGGTATTTTTTTTGTGTTTGGTTTTCAAATTTCACGTGTTTTCGCGCTGCTAACCTTTATTGTATTATGGTCGATCCTATAATTTTTATTCTTATTGCAACTCTTGGGGGGACCTTAGGGGTTAAAGTTACTAGTACACAAAATCCAGTATATAGTGGTCTTTATCTCGTATTGCTTTTTTTTTTGGGTTCCACTATTTCATTTTTATTGGGTTTAGAATTTATGGCTTTACTTTTTTTGTTGGTTTACGCAGGTGCTATCGCAGTATTGGTGTTGTTTGTTGTTATGATGTTAGATGTGAAAGCAATTGAAAGCCCGTGGTCTGCAAAAAAAAAACGTTTGTTATATTTTGGGGCTTTAATTTTTGCAGTTTTTTTGAGTGCTGCAATATATAGTAAAGATTTGCAAAATTTAATGAATATGGTGTCAACAGTTTATATGAGTTCATTAGTTTCTTTTAGTTTAGTATCTTACGAAGAAGAGATAAAAAATTTATTTCATCCAGTAATTATTAACAAAACAGTCAATGACAATTTAAAAAGATTCCAAGAGCGAAGTAAAAGAAAAAGAAAAGGTGAACCTGAGCCTTCAGCTAAAGAAGCTAAAAAATCTTTTAAAGATTTTATGGAGGAGAGAATTGAAATGTGGCAGCATTTATGTGATTCAGAAGTGTTAACAGAGTTTTTTAGGTTATTGTTTCATAAAGAAAGTGTAGAAGGGTCTTTTGGGTTAGACACAGTATGGTTTATAGAATTTGATTCTTCTTGTGCTTTAAATGATCCTAGTTATCTTTTATATTCAACCCACGCAATATTGCTAATAATAGCTGGAATTATTCTACTAATAGCGATGGTAGGGGCTATTAGTTTAACATTACAAAAAAATTGTCCTGAATCTTTATATCGGCAGTTAGGTCGTGAATCTAAAAATGCTGTTTTTTCTATAAAAGAAAAATCCTTTTTTAAACCTAACAATCCCCGCGATTTAGAAGTTTTACCCTAATTATGCTTAATATATCAATTAATGAGCTTCTTATTTGGGTAAAAAAAGGCTCTACAGTTATACAGGCTTGTCAAGCGGCTGGTGCTAATATCCCACGATTCTGTTATCACGATAAGCTTTTTATAGCGGGTAATTGTCGAATGTGCTTGGTTGAGGTGAGTAATTCCCCTAAGCCGCAAGCGTCATGTGCTTTGCCTTTTTTACCCAATTTAAGAATTTTTACAAATACGGCATTGGTACGTAAGGCCCAAGAATCTGTGATGGAATTGCTTCTTCTCCATCACCCCTTGGATTGCCCTGTGTGTGATCAGGGGGGCGAATGTGAACTTCAAGAACAAAGTTTTAATTTTGGGTCGGATAGAGGTAGATTTTTATTTTTTAAAAACTCTTTAAGTGATACTTTTTGGGGGGGTCTTATAAAAACAGTGTTACGTAGGTGTATTGTTTGTACACGATGTGTAAGATATACTCACCAAATTGGGGGGAATGATTCCTTAGGAACATCTAATAGAGGGGGGCATTCTGAGATTGGTATGTTTAAAGAAAGTGTATTAAAAAGTGAAACTTCGGGTGGGGTTATTGAATTATGTCCGGTTTCTTGGTATAACCCGCGTTTAACTACATAATATTATGTTTTTTTTAAAAGAATATTACCCAATATTGATTTTTTTAGGTTTTAGTCTTGTATTAGCTTCGCTTATTTTTGGTGCTTCTTATACATTAGCTTTCTCAGAATCTGATAGTGAAAAATTATCTTCATATGAATGTGGTTTTGACCCATATGAAGATGCTCGTAATGCTTTTGATGTACGTTTTTATTTAGTCGCTATTTTGTTTCTTTTATTTGATATTGAAACCGTCTTTCTTTTTCCATGGGCAGTTTCTCTAAGTGAATTGCCTTCAATCGGATATTGGTCCATGATGGATTTTCTTTTTGAGTTAGTTATTGGATTTGTATATGCTTGGCAAATTGGCAGTTTAGATTGGGAATGAGAGGTATGGATTACAAACGCCGCAAATCTTTTTCTTTATATGAGTCTCGTCGTAAAGCATTACAAGCCGTAGCAACAAACCAAAATTTAGAGATTTCTTTACGTTGGTGGGCTCAATTAGAAAAATCTAAATTACCTCGAAAAAGTAGTTTAAGTAGAGTTCATAATCATTGTATTGATACTAATAGATCAAGATCGGTTATAAGTTTTTATAAATTATCCCGTCTTCAATTCAGACGTTTGGCATCAAAAGGTTCTTTTACAGGTTTACGTAAAGCATGTTGGTAATATTTCCAGCATATGTTTAACTAAAAGTATTATTTTTGGGTAAAGTGTACGTGAAGTTTAGGTTCTGGAATAGAGATACCTTTAATATTAAGGGGAATAGCTTTATTGATAAAGTATAAGTGCGGGGAGGTTTTTAATTATTTCAGGTGACCTTTAAAATTTTAATTATTTATATATGCCTCAATTTGATATATTGACCTTCTTCAATCAGGTTTTTTGGTTAATCCTGATAGTTTTTAATTTTTATTTGGTAGTTGTACGTTTTATATTACCTTCTTTAGCCTTTAGTTTAAAATCTAGAATAAAACACTTAAAAGTAACCGTTGATTCTAGATAATAACTTAAAATTTAATAAATTTTATAGCTTGTTAGAGACAAAGTTATATAAACTCAAACTTCTAGTGTGGAGTTAATAATAGCAATAAGTAACTTAATATTAAACCCCTGGCAAGGTAGCTTTTGGAGGTGTTGCTGAGTGGTTGAAAGCCTTGGTTTGCTAAATCAATCTACATTTTTAATGTAGCGTGGGTTCGAATCCTACCACCTCCAAAAAGAAAAAGTAACTCAGGTGGTAGAGTGCTGGTTTGTCATACCAGTGGTCGCGGGTTCAAGTCCCGTCTTTTTCGAGGTATATTTTACACTGTAGAATTATTTTAGGGTTATTTATTAAGCATGTAGTTAAATATATGGCACAGTATAAAAAAAGCATTATATATATATGTAAAGTTTGGTCTGTATCGACTGACTTTAAAAGTTTAAATTCTTTGGCACTTTTGTTACCCTTATCAATTTCTTCTACAGGTTTGTCTAGAAAAATAAAGCGCTTTACTTTGCTTCGTTCTCCTTTAGGTAATAAAGCTGCTAAAGATCAGTTTGAAAGACGGGAGTATCGACGCTATTTTATTATTACGTCTCAGAGTCCAGCAACGATACTAGCTTTTATAGATATTCTAAAATATTTAAACGGGGTTAAATTTAAGGTTGTTTTGCAGGAAAAGAATTTTACTACCTATAATTAGGTTTAGGTTTTAACAGTTACTTAGACCCTACTTATTTATTGTATTGATCGTATACAAAAACTATTTAAAGGTAGCATTGGATAAGTGGTCGAGTGGTTTATGGCACCAGTTTTGAAAACTGACGTAGTTAAAGCTACCGTGGGTTCAAATCCCACCTTATCCTAAATTAAATGAAATCAATAACAAAAGCAAAAACATTTGGGAGTTTATTGTCAGATGGTAGTTTTAATTTTTTAGAGTTACCTAGCCATTTTTCCCAAAAAGAGTTGAATTGTAAAAGTTTAGATCTTAATAACCACCCAGCATGGACAGGAAAACGGGCTAAAGAACAGACTGAAATATCTTTGTTCGTTGGTAAATTTATGAAATCTTTGTAATAAATATTTTATATTTTTTAGTTATTTAACAATATAACTAATGCGTAGAGTGCACATAAAGTTAGGGGGTTGTAAAAACACTACCTACAGTATTAGAGAAAAAGGAATTTATTTTGTTTTTCTACTTAAAAAGGATGCTTTAAGATATTTTATGGTTTAATACGATAAATAAGTATTGTATTGAAGATAATTACAATAAAACTCCACTATAACGTAATAAAACGTAAATGTGGTATTAACAAAAATGAGTTTGATCCTGGCTCAGAGTGAAGGCTATAAGTCTGCTTGAATACATGCGAGTTGAATGGTTAAAACCATAGCGTACGGGTGAGTAATAGGCTAATATCTGGCTTCAACTTCGGAATAATCCTATCCCCCAGGGGAGAAGGCAACAGGAGAATACCGGATAAATATATAAAGGTCCGCCGGTTGAAGATGATTAGGTTCAGTATTAGGTAGTTGGTGGGGTAATGCTCACCAAGCCAATGATGCTTAGTTGGTCTGATAGGACGATCAATCACACTGGGACTGAGACAAGGCCCAGGTTTCATTTGAAGGCAGCAGTAAGGAATATTGGACAATGAGCGAAAGCTTGATCCAGCAAGGCTTGGTGAGGGATTGAAGGCTTAGGTTGTAAACCTCTTTTTTAATTGAGGATAATGACAGTAAATTAAGAATAAGTCCCGACTAACTTCGTGCCAGCAGTCGCGGTAATACGGAGGGGGCAAGCCTTATTCGTCATAACTGGGCGTAAAGGGCCCGTAGGTGGTTTTTTGATATGTTATTTGTCAAAAACTGTAGCTTAACTATAGGTAGGCATTTAAAACAGGAAAACTTGAGTCTGACAGAGGAAGATGGAATTTTTCAATTAGGGTTAGAATCCAGATAAGTGGAAGAGAACATCATGTGCGAAAGCGATTTTCTTGTTCAGTACTGACGCTGAGGGGCGAAGGCGTAGGTAGCGAACAGGATTTGAGACCCTGGTAGTCTACGCTGTCAACGATGAGTGCTAGCTTTTAGAAATCTAGAAGACATAGCTAAGGCATTAAGCACTCCGCCTGAGGAGTACGAGCGCAAGCTTAAAAATCAACGGAATTGGCGGGGGTTCAAACAAGTGGTGGAGCATGTGGTTTAATGCGATAATACGCGCGTAACCTTACCAGTTCTAGTAAGTCTGTCGTTCTTTCGGAGACGTTAAGAATTTTGGGACTTTCAGGTGTTGCATGGCTGTCGTCAGCTCGTGTCGTGAGATGTACGGTTAATTCCTGTAACTGAGCGCAACCCTTATCTCTTTTGTGTTTTGAAATGGTCTTTACCAATAAATAAACTGAATAGACACTGCCAGCGCTAAGCGGGAGGAAGGTAGGGATGAGGTCAAGTCTTCATGGCCCTTATGAACTGGGCTACACACGTGCTACAATGGAAAGGACAACAAGTTGCGAGGGAGTAATCTAGAGCCAATCTTTAAACCTTTTCTTAGTTCGGATTGGGGGCTGCAACTCGCCCCCATGAAGCTGGAATCACTAGTAATCGCGGATCAGGATGTCGCGGTGAATACGTCACTGGGCCTTGCACACACCGCCCGTCACGTCCTGGAAGTTGACTTGGCCAGAAGATTTTGGAGTAAACCTTTCAAGCATATCCTTATTTGGTGAATATATTCACCTAGGTTAAGTAAGTTTGGAAATTCCCTTTAAAGGACAGGTAAGCAACCGGGATGAAGTCGTAACAAGGTAGTCGTAGGGGAACCTGCGGCTGGAATATATAATTTAGGGGCTAGCCCCTATATCTAAATCTATACCCGAACTCTTACCGAACTCGAGTGTCCTTATTTAGATAGCCACACATACTACTTTTGTGGGAACCATGGCTCAAAACAGTAATCATTTTTATTTTTAACAGGGTTGCGCTATAGAGCAGTAAGGTTAGCTCATCAGGCTCATGCCCTGAAGGTCGTAGGTTCAAATCCTTCTGGCGCTAATCTTAAAGACTTTTTAGTATAGTCGAGACGGTAATGGTTTATATTTTGGTTCGTGTAGTTTAGAAATACAGAAAAACCCATAACCTATTTTATTATGTCATTAAAAAAAAAAGAATTTAACAAAAAACTGAAGCATTTTACAATAAATTTTGGACCCCAACACCCAGCGGCTCATGGGGTTTTACGTCTTATTCTGGAGCTGAATGGGGAGGTTGTTCAAAGAGCTGATCCCCACATAGGGTTATTGCATAGAGGTACTGAAAAATTAATAGAGGCTAAAACTTATTTTCAAGCCCTGCCTTATTTTGATCGCTTGGATTACGTTTCAATGATGTGCCAAGAACATACCTATGCTTTAGCTGTTGAAAATTTATTGCAGATTTCAGTACCTAAGCGAGCGCAATATATAAGAGTTCTTTTTGCAGAGATAACTCGAATTTTAAATCACCTTTTAGCTGTGGGTTGTCATGCAATGGACGTGGGGGCTATGACACCTTTTTTATGGGCATTCGAAGAAAGAGAAAAGTTAATGGAATTTTATGAAAGAGTTAGTGGTGCGCGTATGCACGCTAGTTATTTTCGACCTGGAGGTGTTAGTCAAGATATAACTATTGGTTTAATAGATGATATTTTTTCTTTTGCTGCTCAATTTGGGCAACGCTTAGACGAAATTGAAGAAATGTTAACTGATAATCGTATATGGCAAGAAAGATTAGTTGATATAGGGGTGGTAAATGCACAAGAGGCTATAGATTGGGGTTTTTCTGGGGTTATGTTACGTGGGTCTGGCATTCGTTGGGATTTACGTAAAAACGAGCCGTATGATGCCTACTCAGAGTTGTCTTTTCAAGGGGTCGTTGGTAAAACAGGGGATTGTTATGACCGTTATCTCGTACGAGTTGAGGAAATGAGACAATCTCTTAGCATAATATATCAGTGCTTGAATAAAATGCCTAAAGGAAGTGTTAAAGTTGACGATTCTAAAATTACCCCACCGTCCCGTGCTGATGTTAAGCAAAGTATGGAAGCTTTAATTCACCATTTTAAATTGTATACCGAAGGGGTTACTGTACCTTCAGGTGAAACCTATATTGCTACCGAAGCCCCTAAAGGGGAGTTCGGTGTATATTTAGTTTCTGATGGTAGCAATAGACCATACCGTTGTAAAATTAAGGCTCCAGGGTTTTCCCACCTACAAGCTCTCAACTTTATGGCTAATTCTCATATGTTAGCTGATGTTGTAACTATAATTGGAACTCAAGATATTGTTTTTGGTGAAGTAGATCGTTAATTTTTATTTTAAACAACCCCTCTTTAACAGTTAAAATAAGTTTAGGCATTTACTTTGGGTTTTATGCGACTCGAGAGGTGACGCAGTGGTAGCGTGTTCGCTTTGGGAGCGAGAAGTCATAGGTTCAAATCCTATTCTCTTGATTTAGCCTATTCTCTCAGTTTAGAAAACTTTTGGTTGTTATATTCAGTATTGAAATACCCGTATAATGGTTTATCTT